CACTTGATTAAATGTGGAGGAAGTGGGATAAATGGCCGATACTACTGGAAGAATTCCGCTTTGGATAATAGGTACTGTAACAGGTATTCTTGTCATCGGTTTAATAGGCATTTTCTTTTATGGTTCATATTCCGGGTTGGGTTCATCCCTGTAAGTAATCGTGGGAACTGAGTTATAGACGTGAAAGCATAATAACTCAACGTAACCCCCCTTTTCTGTCCGAGTCGAGGGGGTCCCGTTGAGTTATTAATATAATATTTTATTTGTAAAAGTGACAAAATAGATTGCCTTTTTGTCAAATATTTCAAAAAAAAAACGCAAAACAAAAGAGGGGATAAAGTCAAATAGTCTTCTTACGACTATCCATATTGTGGATAAAAATGTGGTACAAGTAATTCCAAAAATCTGGTATCTGATATAGGTATAAAAAACAAATAAATAGAAAAAAAGAAAAGAGCTTTTCACGATTTTTTTTAATTACCAACCAAAATTTTGTTCTTTTTAAGAACTTGATATTGATAAATTTACAGATCTAAAAATTCATTTCGGACAATTGAACCTTCTCAAACTGTTTCTTTTTAAGAACCAAAAAGATTTGTGCTAAAATAACGGATGCCAAGAAGAACAAAAGGCCTTGGACACGTAATGGGGCCTGAAGTACTATTTCCGCATCCCCCTGACCAAATCCACCTACATTAGGATTACTTGTTAATGGTTGATCAACTTTGATGGATTCGCCTTCTGAAACAAGAAGTTCCGGTCCTGGAGGTATAATATCAATCACTTGACGTCCCTCTGACGTATCTGTTATGATTATTTCGTACCCCCCTTTTTCTTTTCGTATTATTTTGCTTACTATACCTGCGGCTGTAGCATTATAAACCGTATTGTTACTCTTGCTCCCGTCGGGATAAATCTGACCCCTTCCTCTGTTTCCGCCTACATATATGGGATATTTTAAAAAGTGAACATCTTTCTTAGTGGAGGGGTCCGGAGAAAGAATTGGAAAGGTAATTTCACTATATTTCTGACCTGGAACAGGACCTATCACAAGAATATTTTTTTTAGTGGAGCGATAACTCTGAAACGACAGATTTCCTATCTTTTCTTTCATCTCTGGCGAAATACGATTGGTCGGGGCTAATTCAAACCCATCAGGTAAAATAAGAACAGCCCCCACATTCAAAGCCCCCTTTTTTCCATTAGCAAGAACTTGTTTCAGTTGCATATCATAAGGAATTCGAACAACTGCTTCAAATACAGTATCAGGAAGTACCGCTTGTGGAACCTCAATATCTACCGGTTTATTAGCTAAATGACAATTGGCACATACAATACGGCCAGTTGCTTCGCGTGGGTTTTCATAACCCTGCTGTGCAAAAATCGGATATGCATTTGAAATGGATGCCCAAGTTATTATACATATAATAAGTGATACGGAAATGGAATAAGTAATCTCTTCCTTTATCCAAGAAAAGGTTTTTCGAGTTTGCATGGTCCAATCATTGATCCTGAAAATTTCTACAATAAAATTAGGTAGGTCGCTCGTATAGGTCCCTATCCACGATACTGGTAGTTACTGAAAAATTTTTACTAAAATATAAGATATAGGAAGAGAATCCCTTGGATGTGATGTATAGAAAAAAAAAAGAAATTCAATATAAAAAGAAAGAGAAAAAAATAAATAATAATATTATATTACAGTAAAGATAAAATAATATAAAGAAAGATACAATAAAGTAAGATTTTTAATATTTTTTAAAGTAAGATTTTGAATATTTTGCTTATGTGTACAAAATAACAAAGATTCTAATGAGATTTTTGGATCATTTTTCAGTCATTCATTGAATGATAAATCACTACAAGTGACGGAGATACACGATTTAAATAACGGAAAATCCAATATTTCAAAATTGTATCGATAATGACTGGAAAAGTGGAAACAAGGCCAGATATAATTTGATCGTTATGAGCAAATCCAAAATCTTTATAAACAGAACCAATCATTAGTTCCCAACCGTGGGGTGAATGGAATCCTATACATAAATCGGTTAATAAAAGAATGGAAAAAGCTTTTATTGTGTCACTTAAGTTATATAGGAATTCTTGAACCCAAGAATTAATAAAAAAAAGTTCTTCATTACTTATAATAGAATAACCACTTACAATAACGAAAGAGATTATATTTGTCGAGAAGTGCAAAATCGTATTGATACGATCCTCATTATGTATCTTGATCAATTGGATCGTTTGTTTCTGGATTCCGATAGGAAACTTTTGTAGATGTATTTCCGGATATTCTTTTATCATTTCGTCCAAGCGAGCGAGCTCCTCGAATTCTATGAATTTTTCTAGAAAAAAATTTTCTTGGATATCATTTAAAAAAATTTCAAATTTACTAGTATTCCACCAACTAATAACCCAAGATTCAAAACTTTTTTTAAATAAAAAAGAGATCCACCAGGGAAAAAAACCTATATATATAAGATATAGAAGGGTAATAAATGTGTGTTTTTTTTTTTCCATTTTTCGTATGTGAATTTTTAATGAACGCACCTCCTTTCTCGATTCTATATGATCTAATATTTCTATCAAGTATAAGTTCTCTTCCAAGGCTTCGAACTTATGAATCTATTCGCTGTTTTTATTTGTAAGCCAGTGGTTAGTCCTTGAATTTTGAAAGATGAAAGAATACAAAAAAAAAATAGCCTAAAATAAAAAGAGTACACAAATGAAGAAAAAAATATTCTTTTTAGATATCTCAATTGCTCAATTTCGAAGCAATTCCCCCCTTTCCATAAATGTCCCCAAGAGCGACTCCAAATTCGGATTTAGAGATAAAAGAATTACGTTCTATCAACAAAACAAATATTTCGAAAAAAAAAAAATGGCCAATTTCCCCATATCCCACAGGAATAATTAAGAAAGATTTATGAAGAATATTGCGATGTGATAATAAAAAATGAGTGGCAAAAGCAAAATAAGACAGAAAGGTTAGCATTCTAAATGGTCCAGTCCTTTGCTCATTACATTAAGGTTAAGGAAGACAAAAAAAAGATAAAAAGAAACCTCGACTGACACATGACAAAAAAAAGTAGAGATAATTTCCAAGATAGAATCTACCGATACGTAACCTATCAATTTCAAATATTGAACATAAAAAGAGAATTTCTTTCTATTTTATTCCGAAATGCTTTGTTTTGATCTATGAGATGGGTCTATTATTTTTATTTCTTACTTGTTTTGTTATTGGATTTAGTGAATTTACATACGCATAACAAAATTTGTAGATTAAAAAGTTTGATTTTCTAATTGGAATTGTTCCGGATACGTATATATAATACGTATTCTTTAGTTCATCAGTTCATCAATATTGTGAAGAAATTCCAGTTAAGTTATGCTATATAAGTTTTGCTATAAAAAAAGAAGACTCTTGGATTTTTTCACTCCTGCTACGAAAATGCTCATTCTTCAACTCATTTTAAAATACTTCAATTGGTACACGCAAAAAATAGGCCAATTCCGCTACTTTTTGCTCAATTTCTCGTGGAGTAAAATTATCATCAGTACGAGTCAAAGGAACAGTCCCTCGGCCTCTTATTTCCATATAAGGGATACGCCGAGCGTAAATACCCTCTTTAACTTCTATTCTAATAGACTGAATATCTTTCATAAGGAATCGGAGTAAGATGCGACGATTTTTTCCAGGAAATCCCCAGCGAAAAATACATACTATTCCTTCTTTTCTATCGAATCGATCATAACCCCCACCCACATTCCACAAAATTGTGCACCACAAATAACAACTAATAAATAGACCAGCGATCCCATAGAAAGACATCACGATCCCTTGTGGAAAAAAAAGTATTTGCTGAGAGGAAAATAAAGATATGAAACTTTTTCCAAGATAACTGGAAATTCCAACCAATAAAAAACCCAATGAACCTAAAAAAAGTATAAAAGCCCAGCAGAAATTACTTATTTTTCGAGACCCCACTATAAGTTCTATCCATATATGTTCTGATCGCCAACTCATACTAGATCCAGTTGCTTTTTTTTGGAAGTGGGAGACTAGCCCATTTGATTTGACTTTCTGTTTTTTTTTTTTTTTCTGTTTCCGAAGTAATTTCCATCAACTCGCACTATTTTGATGTGAATCTTTAGGAGGAATTCATCGAATTCATTAGATTAACAAATAAAGTAGCCTCATCCTATGATCTCCTATCTACACATATATAACATGTTATATCGTATTAGATTATATCATATTAGACTAACTAGATATCCGTATTAGGATCTAAGTCTAGGCCTTGAAAAATAAATAAATGAAATCTACTTTCATCGTACCTAATCGGATCTAAAAAATCTTGTTTTTTTGAACATGAAGAGATAATGAAGCCATTGCAATTGCCGGAAATACTAAGCCCACTAAAGGGACAAAAATGGAGGGTAAGTTGTTGAGAATTGTCATAGAATGGGCACCTCAATTTAATATTTGTACCTGTTTATTTTTTCTTCTAATATTTTTTTTTGTTCTATCTTTAAATTGGAATTTTTATTTCATTTTTATATTATTATATTTAGATTAGAATATTTATATTCTAATAATTAGAATCGAATTTAATATTAGTTTTTATATTAGAATATTCTATAATTCTTAATTATATATTATTCTATATCTATATTTAATTTCTATTAACATATTCTATATTCTAATATTCGATATTTATTAAATTTATTAATTATCCTATTTCTATATTTTCTATTTTTGTTTCATTTCTATTCGAATATTTCTATATTCTAGTATTTTGTTCTATTATTTTGAAGAGAAATTTTTGAATATTATTATTTATTATTATTAAATAGATTATTAGTTTATATTATTTATTATTAAACTTTTTTATTAATTTTTTAATAATATATTCTAATTCTACATATTTTTGTATTTTTATATTATTCTATATATATTTCGATATGAGTAGAGAGTTTTCTATTAATATTAACTATTCTATTAAATAATTTAAATAATTAAATAAGCAATTCTCTTAAAATGAAATTAAACATTAATTATTAAATAAATATTAATTAAATTAAATATTTCGAAATATTCTAAAATATTCTATTAAATTTCTATTTTGTAGTTCTACTATTAGATTTTAATATTCTATATTATTCTTTTATTATTATATTTCTATTTTTATTATTCTTTATTAATATTAAATTAATATTAAATTTATATTAATATTAATTCTTTCTGTTATTTCATTTCGTATTAATTCTTATCTTATTAATTAATTATTATATCTTAATAATTCTTATATTACTATATTAATATTACTATATTACTAGTAGTAATTCTTATATTACTAATCGAATTATTTAGTAATTTATTGGTAATAGTAATTAGTTTATTAGTAATTATTCCAAAGCTAATTTTAGAATCACTAAGATTTGTATATAATAAAATTATATCGAAATGAACATATATAATTCTAATACAAAAAAGTCCAAAGAATATTGAACTAATTAAGTGACTTTTTTGTATTTCTACATGAAATATATATGATAATCCACCTATTTTTTATTCTTCTTTATATTATCTTTTTTTTTCTTGTCTTATAACTTTATTTTTTTTTTTATTTTATTTTAGTAAAATAAAAAATAACAAGTTTTTCTGCTTATAAATTCCCGAACACTTCGTTACAATTTCTAATCCGATCAAAAAATTGGGATTTTTTGTTTTTACCAAAAAGAGGGGATTCTCGCGATCGCGATATATATATATATGAGACATATATATATGAGACTCTACTTTTTTCTATTTTTGTATGCAGAAGTAAGAAAAAAAGATGAAATTCGTTTTATTTTTTATTATTTACCATTTTACCTTGACGAACTTTTTTTTCACGGAAAAAAGAATTCACTCTTTTTTCTATCAACAAGAAAAAAGAGTGAATATCGGCCAAAAAATTATCTGGATGATTCTTTACTACAATTTACTCTTATGTCACATAAAAATGCATTCGTGGTGTTTTTCCTTTGATTACAATAAAAAAATACCCGCTCGCCAGAAAAAAAATTAACTAATTTCAATTTAATTAACTTTAATTAAGTTAAGGCTCTACTTGATTTAGGATTCAAAGGAAAGAAATCATGGAGCTGAAGTAACTCATTCAAAACGCCTTTTAAAAGATTACGTGGTACGATTGAATCGAATAAGCCCTTATGGAATAAAAATTCAGCCGATTGTGAACCTTCAGGTACTGCCTTATTCAATGTTTGTTCAATTACTCTTTTACCGGCAAATGCAATATAGGCGTTAGGTTCAGCAATAATGATATCTCCCAACATCCCAAAACTAGCTGTCACCCCACCAGTTGTAGGAGACGTAAGGATTGACACATAAAATAACTTTTTATTCGATTGATAATCATATAAAGCAGAAGATATTTTAGCCATTTGCATCAAGCTCAAACTTCCTTCTTGCATTCGTGCTCCTCCGGAAGCACACACTAAAATAAGAGGTAAAAATTGATTGGTAGCATACTCAATCAAACGAGTAATTTTCTCACCTACTACGGATCCCATACTACCCCCCATAAACTGAAAATCCATAACCCCAACTGCTACGGGAATGCCGTTTAGTTGACCTGTGCCTGTTTGAACAGCCTCGGTTAATCCTGTCTTTCTTTGATAAGAATCAATACGATCTTTATAAGGTTCCTCTTCGGAATGAAATTCAATGGTATCCAGAGATACCATGTCTTCATCCATAGGATCCCAAGTCGCTGGGTCAATCAAAAGTTCAATTCTATCTGAACTATTCATTTTCAAATGATATCCACATTGTTCACAAAGATTCATTTTTGACTTCAAAAATTTCTTATAATTTAATCCATAACAATTTTCACATTGAACCCATAAATGCTTGTATTTTTGAGTTATATCGAGATCATTAGAACTTTCTCTTATAACCAAATCGCTACCATTCGTGCTAGTTATTATACAGGTACTCTCGTTTTCACTACTATTTTCGCTTTCACTACAAATGTAACTATAAATGTAACTTTCGCTATAATAGTTACTACCACTAAAAATAGAACTATCAATACAGATTTGAGACCGAAGATAACGGTCAATGCAACTATTGATGTAATTATTCCAACTATAGTTAGTATCATACATATAATGATCATATTGGGAGTCGCCAATCCTAGACCCATTATTCAGATAACTAGAACTCCAATAACTATAAAAAGAACTTTCTAGTTCACCCAGAAAAGAATAATCAGTCTCAATCTCAAAAACTTTATTTTCTATATCAAAATAGATGGAATAACTGTCCTTATTACTATCCTGAACTAAAAAAGTTTCATCAACGCTGAAATCCAAAATGTCCCTGACGCCGACTAAATGATCAACATTACTGGAACTCGAGTTGTCACTATTACTCCAACTATGGATGTGTTTATCTGTATCATTTAGAATCGGGTCTTCACT